GACCGATCCGGCAGAACAACTCAAAAGATAAAGAAGTATCGTTAATTTCTTCATGCTCGTTCCAAGTTCGAAGTACCATTTGTACAAATAAGAATCCCCTCCCTTACATGATTTCTTCTTCATATAGATAGATATAGGATCTATGGGGCAATTACTTAGAAGTACATTTTGTGCAACAGCCCTTCCTATCTGATAGAAAGGGATCCCATGATCCTGAACTGATCTTATCTGGGATCGAAAATGCCAAGTTTTTCTATGAAGAGCTGATCTAATTGTATTAGTTTCTATAATGGATTTCTTCTGTGTAATACTAATTGATAGGGCCTCATTGATAAGTGCTACAAGATCTCGTGCATTGGAACCCATGGTTATGGACCCGAATCCAGTAGTATGGAACATCTTCTTTTCCAAGTGAAATCCCCTAGTATATGAAAGAATGAAAAAGTGCTTTCGTTGTTGTGGAAGAAGAAGCCTTCGTATCTTAATGCATGTATTTAATTTATTCGGAGCTATTAGAGCGGGATCCACTTTTTGGGGAATATGAGTCGAAGCAATAACAAGAATCTTTCCAGTGGAACATCTTTCACTGGAGAGATAGTTCTCTAATAGACCGAGGGATAAGTAATTCGACTCATTCACATGCAGATCATGAATGTTTGGAATCCATATTATGCAAGGAGACATTGCTTTTGCTAATTCGAATTGAAGGGTGATCTCAAATCGGTCTATTTTCGGCGTCATATACATAGTTAGCACATTCGTCATAGTTAGCAGCTCCATATCAATATCAAGGTCATCATCACTATCATCAATACCATCACTATCATCAATATCGTCACTATCATCAATATCGTCACTATCATCAATATCGATATCATCAATAAGATAACCTTTAAGATTGTCGTCCAGGAACTTGTTCGGAAATACCGTAATGAAAGGAACATAGGAGTTTGTCGCTAGGTATTTGACCAAACAGGATCGTCCAGTTCCTATAGAACCTATCACTAAAATACCTCTAGAAGGGGATAGGGCTAAGCGGAGCGAAAAGGGTTTTCCATGAGGAGATGGGGAATGAAAACTATTAGCCCCACACGAGGTTTGTGAATAAGTGATTGTCTGATAATGAGCAAGGAATATCCGTCTTTCTGCTAAACAGGATCTATTGAACTCATAATTCATTAGATCCTTTTGATGAATGTCAACTAAGTATCGTAAGGAAATTGATCCCGGTTGTTCAATCATTTGATAACCAGAGTCATTCTTTGATAAATGATCACTATGAGTCAGACTCAATAGAATTTGATCAATCCCTTTTTCTGTCGTTAAGGTGGAGAACTGAACCAAGAATTCTCTTTCTTCATCATCAATCGAATCACTGTTCGCGACCCAGAATTCGATTTTCTCATCAATCCAATCACCGTTCACGTTTTTTCTTTTTCTTATCAATGAATAGATCTCTTTACTTGTACGACTTAGATGTCTCGTATTTCTCGAAAAAATGATTCGATTGATGGGATTTGGTATGATACTTACAAGATCGATGAGATTGATCTTCCAATATTTATTCTTAGAACGTATTGATTTGACCCCATAAGCGGGACCACCACCCAATAGCATGTTGCCACCAGAAGCAGAACCCCGTATTTCTTCCAGAGAATCTCCTAATTGTTCCAGAACAACTAGAAAGAGATTTTTTAACCAGAAAGAATTCAGTTCAGATGTAGGATACCTATCCAGAAGTTTTCGAAATTCCATCATGCATGATGGAATCATCAAAGACTTGATCTTTTCTAACTCTGTCTGTAACTCACTAGAGGCTCGGGAAACAAAGAGAAGATGTATACGAACGAGATATCCAGCAACAAGAAGAAGGAAAAAGATTGAATAGAGGAACTCCCGAGCATTTGTTGATCTCAGATGTGCCCATATCAATGGAACGGGTGACTCATTATTTCGATGAATCATTTCTTCGGGCAGAAGAAGATTCTGTAAACATTGACTCGAAATCTCACTTATCAGAGTCCATTGTGTAAGAATCTTCTGAGGAATTGACCGTGATATATCTGATCCATGCATCATATCATGAAAAATGGATACAAATTTTTGACTGCTACTTAGTATCGGCAATGGGTCTGAAAGAGTATCTAAAAGGGTGAAATTGAGATATTTGCACCCTATCGAAGTAAGGAACCATGGCATATATGTTTGGAACAGATTCCATTTTGAGAGATTTGAAAAAGCACTATCTCGTTGAAAGGTTCTATACATCTGCCCTTTCTCAACGCATTTCTTTAGACAAAGACTCCGTTTTTTCCTCTTTCCGGATGGTAAATACTTCTCAGAACATGGAGTGTGAATCAAACCCATGTTTGAATTGAAACTGAGATACTGATGCAAGTTATTCCCTTCTGAATCAGATAGATTCATATCTGAAAGAGGCTGACAAGAAGTTCTTTCCAAATTGACTATTTGTTCCTCTGTTAGAGGTGTTGCAGAAATG